AACCTAATAAGGCGAAAGAATGCTTGTATAATGAAAATGGGTTTATATGGATCTTTTGGGGTTGAAAGCACACATCAAAATGACATTGACATAAATTGACAAGGTAATATTTCCATTTTTTCATCAGAAGAGGCGTATCCTTTGAGACAAAAATGGATTTTCCTTGATATCTAATATAATGTATGAAAGGATCCTTGAGCAAGCATAGGCTGTCCCCCCAATCCTTAGTAAAGACTTCTACAAAATGTTCTATTTTTCCATAGAAATATATTCGCTCAAGAAAGACCTGATAAAATGTTAATCGGAAATGAAAGGATTGCTTACAAAGAAAAAAGAAAACGGACTCGTATTCATATACATGAGAATTATATAAGAACAAGAAGAATCTTTGATTCTTTTTTACAAAAAAGGAAATAGATTTCTTTGGAATAATAAGACTGTTCAAATTCCAATACTCGTGAAGAAAGAGTCGTAATAAATGCAAAGAGGAGGGATCTTTCACCCAATAGCGAAGGATTTGAACCAATTTTTCTAGATGGATGGGGTACGGTATTAGTCCCTCTGACAGATAATTTAAATGTGGGAATTTGCCCTCTAAAAAAGGAAATATTGAATGAATTGATCGTAAATTATGAGATTTTACTATTTCTGATCTTTCTAAAGAGGATACTAATCGTAAGGAAAATGGAATTTCCACAATAACTGCAAACCCCTCCGATATCATTTGAAAATACAAATTTTTGTTATACCTAAAAAATGTATTTTGGTTAGAATCATTAGCAGAAATAATCAAATGATTCTGTTGATACATTCGAGTAATTAAACGTTTTACGATTAGTAAACTATATTTATTGTCATAACCTACATTTTCTAACAAAATAGATCTATTTAAGTCACGATCATGAGCAAATGTATAAATATACTCCCGAAAGATAAGTGGGTATAGGAAGTCATTTTTTCGAGATCTATCTATTTCTAAATTTCTTTGAGATTTCTCTATTTTCATTTTGAATTCGATTTGATTGAAGCAAAGATAGGGAGTTTATTGGGTTATTAAATGATACATAGTGCGATACCATAAAAACAAAATAGTATAATATAAAAAGAATAGATACCTCGGAAATAGTTAAACTCACCAACGGACCCTCTATCCTCTCTTTTTTCCATCTAATTGGTTTATGTTCATTTCTAATTGGTTTATGTTCATTTATAGGGTAATAGGTGACTAGAAATCCTTTAATTTTTCAAGTCAATCACTCTTTTTTGATTTTGGAAAAAAAAAATTGCTTTATCAATATACTTTTTCTTCTACACATTCAACTCCCCTTCATAGTGGAGAATAGCTAATAGTTAGGACTCATTAAAAAAATCGAAAATCCACTCAAGAAAAAGCTTTTCCCGCACTAGGCACTAATCTATTTTTAACGTCTAATTAGATCGGAAAATCATTCAAATTAAGAACGGGAGCTCGTTGCTTTTTTATTTCCCTATAATTCCCTATAATTGGAGCCGCGGAGCTCTGTCCATTTATTAACTCGACCCAACCCCAACTTTGAATTTGAATTCATTTGTTTTTATGTTACGCACCAAGAATTCAAACAAGGTTTGTTTGGAGCCGATCCGGTAAGAATCAAATATTCTCAGAATTCTCCATTGATACGACATGCTGTTTTTTCCATTCATTCCTTTCAGGATCAGTCGTGGTCTTACAAATAATACCGATGGTATGGACGAATCCCTTTCTTCGTACAAATGTGTAAAAGCTGTTAGCCGCACTTAAAAGCCGAGTACTCTACCATTGAGTTAGCAACCCAAATACAAATAATTAGGTTATGTAGATAGAATCGGAATCAAAAATCAAAATAAATCAAAGAGAATAAATAAAGAGATTGAATCATACGACACAATCAAAACATTAAACTAACAAGAAATGAACACGAAATGAAATAGAAAAATTTCTAATTGATTCGGATAAAAAAATAGATAAAGTTAAATTTAAATAAAGTATAGATAAAGTTTAATAAAGTCAAAATTTATAGATTATCTCTTGTCTCTTATGCTATCTATTCTTATATTTAAAATTGAAAATAATTTCAAAAATGGAAATATTCATTTTTATACATTTTTCTAATATAACAATACATTCAATACATTTCTATTTTTTTTTAGAATCAAAAAAAAGACTTTTGTATCACAGCAAATCCAATAAACCTATCATTTCATTTGAATGAAGAAAAAAAAAAAAAAAACCAAACCACTGGAATAGATATAAATAAATCTACAGATAAGATCTAATTACCCAGATCGGATTATATTTATTTGATACACTGTTGTCAATATGAATGTAAATCTGTTAATAAAAAAATACACAATGAAGAAAACAAAAGAATTAATTCAAATTAACCCCATATTTTATTGATATTTTATTGAATCATATAAATATTTTTTGATTTCCAATACGAATATTAGCAAACCAATAAGATAAGACGAAGAAATAAGTAGTTCTCTTCGAATCTTCATCTTCAAGTGACTCGATAGGACCGAGTCGTGAATCCCACACTTCTTCAAGTACCAAGGACTCATAAAAAATCATTTAATTAAAAGAATTTAATTAAAAAATAACTTATCTCGATATCATTATATCATTATTTGAATAACGTTTTATAGTTTATAGTAAGGACTCCGTTTTATCATCATAAAAGAGATAAATCCCATATTCAGATTCAGATTAAACCATCAATGATTTAAAATAAAACAAATTAATAGGTCGAAAAAGAAATGTGTAACATATGTATTTTCTTTGTTTGTTAATGAGATTCGAACAGACATTGAAAATGATCATATCATGGGGTGTGGGATAATGAACGAGAAATCAAATTCAAATAAAGAACGATTCCATCTTATTGGATGCTAGACTCTCTTTTTATAGGTACAAAGCCAAAGAGGTTCAGATGAATTCATTATTTCCTTTTTTTTTACCCTAAACCAGCCCGAGGATAAAGATATAATGAAAAACCCGTCTTACTTTTGTTGTTCAAAAAAACAATCTTTATTTTGATATATATAATTTTGATATAGAAAATAAATATGCTCTGGGACGGAAGGATTCGAACCTCCGAATGGCGGGACCAAAACCCGTTGCCTTACCGCTTGGCCACGCCCCATTTCTATTTTGATTCAAAACTAATAAAACTAATATTGGTATTGGTTCTTTGTCAATTCCCGTCCCCCAAAAGATCTATGAACTGGATTAGCTTGTTGTTCGTATTTTGATATGTGTAGATATAGAATTAAACTGAATTTATTGATCATAATATAGAATTCCATTAAGATATTGTATGAAAATATGATTTCTTTTATTCTTTTTTTAGCTGATAATTGAAGGATTTTTGATTGGCTGAGTTTAAAGTTTTTTGTCTACCTTAACTCTATTTTATATTAATATTAATTTATATCCATTTTTATATGAATATTAATAACTCAGTCAAAATACAATTATCTTCAAGAACAAAATGTTTGTTATGCTTAATATTTTAAATTTGATTTGTATCTGTCTTAATTTTGCCCTTTATTCAAGCAGTTTTTTCTTCACAAAATTGCCTGAAGCCTACGCTTTTTTGAATCCAATCGTAGATGTTATGCCAGTAATCCCTCTGTTCTTTTTTCTATTAGCCTTTGTTTGGCAAGCTGCTGTAAGTTTTCGATGAGATTTTGAATACTGTCCTAAAATAATTCATGATTTATTCAAGATAAAAAATTCTAATAATTGATAAGATCAGATAAGTCTTTATAGTATAGGCCCTTGATTCAAACATTGAAGTTATTGTATAAACGTGAAAAATATAGATTACCTACCCCATGCTCCTCTTTTTTCCATTCTATTAAAAGAAACCTATTCGGTTAGAGCCCCCCGAAATATCTAATTTTCGGTATGAAAGAAAATTTTTGGCACGAAAGACTCGACTCTTATTACAAATGAATTTAGAAAAATGCTTTTCTATTTCGAAAAATTTCTAGAAACCACTTCATTTCTTGGTGTCAAAATAGGATATATGGTATAAAAATAGAGAATCTATTTTCTTTTTTTCCAAACAAAAAAAAAGATCTTGGAGATTGTCTAATGCTTACTCTCAAACTCTTTGTTTACACAGTAGTAATATTCTTTGTTTCCCTTTTCATCTTTGGATTTTTATCTAATGATCCAGGGCGTAATCCTGGACGTGAAGAATAAAAAAAAAATAAGGCTTTTTCCTTACTTGATTTTTATTTTTATTAAATGTTCTTAGAATTTTATCTATTCTACATCTTTAACTATTAGAAAATAAATAAAGAAAAAGACTTGAAAAAAAAAAAATACCAAGTCATCAACGGAACCGGAAAGAGAGGGATTCGAACCCTCGGTACGAATAACTCGTACAACGGATTAGCAATCCGACGCTTTAGTCCACTCAGCCATCTCTCCCAATTGAGAAAAGATAATTCCTATGTTACATTACACAACAATACACAACAAGTAGGGCTTGAAAAAAAAAGTCCTTCTTCCATACTTTCTTTTTTTTTACCTTTTTTATTACTTTATATTACTATATTATTATTATATTACTCTTAATATATTAGTATTCTAATTAGTATTATTTAGTATTTATAGTACTATTTAATTACTATTAATTAATTAATTACTATATTATTAATATTATATTATTCTATTAATTATTATATTCTATTAATTATTATAATTTATTCTATTAATTATTATAATTATTAATATTTGAATTTTAATAGAATATTCTAATTTTAATATTAGAAATTAGAATTCTATATTTTTTTTTTAATCTATTCTTTATTTTTATTTTTCATTTCGTCCGAAAAGTCTTTTTTTATTTCCGCGTCCTGGCCCGTGTCCCGGGCCATTTTTTATTTTTTGTTGCAACAAATTAGATAAGATAAAAAAAGTTATTTTATTTGATTCAAAAATACTTGTTATTGAAAGAACAGGACTT